CTATTTTATTATTTTATAATTTTCTATATTAATTCTTAATTTAATCTATTATTTATTTCATATTCAATATTACTATCTATATAGACTATATTAATATAGACTATATTAATCGAATAGTAAATTAGTAAATCTAAATTGATAATTTCTTTAGTAAATGATCCAAAATGAATAGGTATGGAAGCTATAATTGTAAACCACGATCGAATCTATGGAAGCATTGGTTTATACATTTCTTTTAGTTTCGACTTTAGGGATAATTTTTTTCGCTATCTTTTTTCGAGAACCACCTAAAGTTCCAACTAAAAAAACAAAATGATTTTTCATTATTTCCATTGAAGTAATGAGCCCCAATATGAATATCGGGGCTCATTACTTCAACTAGTCCCCATGTTCTTCGAAGGGATCTCTTAATTTTTGAGAGGGTTGCCCAAAAGCGGTATATAAGGCATACCCAGTAAAGCTTACAAGTAAACCGGATATGGAGATGGCGACTAGGGTTGCTGTTTCCATTTTTTCGATAATTTCAAGATCACGATAATGTCGTTTATTTACAACTACAACGGAATAGTATACAAAGTCAACAGATTTCAACCCATGATGAAAGAGGATTTATGGCTACAAAAACCATTGAGAGTAGTTCTAGATCTGGGCCAAGACGAACTGGCGTAGGGAGTTTATTGAAACCATTGAATTCGGAATATGGAAAAGTAGCTCCAGGGTGGGGGACTACACCACTTATGGGAGTTGCAATGGCTCTATTTGCAATATTTCTATCTATTATTTTAGAAATTTATAATTCATCTGTTTTACTGGATGGAATTTTAATGAATTAGTTCATAAAAATTAGAAAAATTAGGAAGTCCTAGTTTTTCAATCAAAAAAGATTATTTTACTTATACTTACTTAATGCTTTAAATATTAAAATACTTAATAAAATACTTAAGAATTTAACTTAAGATTACTTAAGACTTGGATTTATAGACCATTCTGGTAGTTCGATCGTGAAATTTATTTGTTTCGATATTTCATTTCCGGAATATGAGCGTGTGACTTGTTATAATTGATCCTATTGATAATACAAAGAATGCATTTGTCATCTCTATCAAGATGATTCTACCGTCAGATATTTATTGTAGTCTCTGGAGCACGGACTATATAGAATAGATCAAGAAAAGAAATATTTGAACTATGATTCATACCTATTATTCAGACCTCGCAACCGGATTAAAAAAAAATGGAAAAAAGGTATTTTATTTTTATAAATCAAACAATTTTTTCTCCGAAAGAAACCTCTTTCTATAGATTTTTTTGAGTTATTACATTCATTGAAGAAATGATGATCAAATGGTTTTTACTCAGAAACCCTTTGAGTTTAGCTTTGGTTTTCTTAAATCATCGTGGTTCTAGTATGAATCTGAGGTTTAAATTGATTCATAGGGTCTCAACAAGAGAATTCCTATAAAAAAAAAAGATAGGGAAGAGAAGATTCAAGAAGCCTGTCACGATTAACATAAAAAAAGATGGATGAGCCAACTTGAGATTTTATTTCTTGGTATTATCATCACAAAGAAGAGATTCCGGATTTTTCTTACTTCGTATCTTTGGGTCAAATCGAGTCAAGCGGCTAAACCACAAGAAGTTTGAAACTCTATATAAAATATTCCATATCCGTTGAAACTAGTATTTGTGGATTTTGGCTTGAGCCGTACGAGATGAAATTCTCATATACGGCTCTCAGAGGGGGAGTCTTTCTTGGATTACCTATCTCAATAAAGTATATGATTGGTTCGAGGAACGTCTCGAGATTCAAGCGATTGCAGATGATATAACTAGTAAATATGTTCCTCCTCATGTCAACATATTTTATTGTCTAGGGGGGATTACGCTTACCTGTTTTTTAGTACAAGTAGCTACGGGTTTTGCTATGACCTTTTACTATCGTCCAACTGTTACAGAGGCTTTTTCTTCTGTTCAATACATAATGACTGAGGCCAACTTTGGTTGGTTAATTCGATCAGTTCATCGATGGTCAGCAAGTATGATGGTTCTAATGATGATCTTGCACGTATTTCGTGTGTATCTTACGGGTGGTTTTAAAAAACCCCGCGAATTAACTTGGGTTACCGGGGTGGTTCTGGCTGTATTGACCGCATCTTTTGGCGTAACTGGTTATTCCTTGCCTTGGGACCAAATTGGCTATTGGGCAGTAAAAATTGTAACAGGTGTGCCTGAAGCTATTCCTATAATAGGATCACCTTTGGTAGAATTATTACGTGGAAGTGCTAGTGTGGGCCAGTCCACTTTGACTCGTTTTTATAGTTTACATACTTTTGTATTACCTCTTCTTACTGCCGTATTTATGTTAATGCACTTTCCAATGATACGTAAGCAAGGTATTTCGGGTCCTTTATAGAAAAGGCAGATCATAGATATTTGTAATTTATCATATCGGGGAGGGACAAGAGTCTTTCATTGCTACAAATATGGATTGTTTAAAAATAAGGCATGTTATTTGGATACTTCTATTCAACTCTGAAGTATTTTTTATTTGATACGAATAGAATAGTTGAAGTATATTTTCCTAAAAAGAGGATGGATTATGGGAGTGTGTGACTTGAACTATTGATTGGCCCATGCAGATATATGATTTTATCCGCCACGTTGGAATTCACAACCCCATGTGTCTCCGCATCCAACCATCACATCACGTCAATCCCTTTATATAGCATAGGATAATAGGATAGGCCGGTTCGCTTGAGGAGAATATTTTCTATGATCATACCCGAATCTTGTCATGCATGAAAAGGCTCCGTAAGATCCCTATAATAAGTGATGTGGAATGATCCAATGTTCTATTTATTCACTTTGTTTGATTTTTATTTTTTTTTTTTTAGTAATTTTTCTTAAAATTAATTTGATACTATAATTGAATAGTAATCTTAGGAATTTTTTATAGTATGTAGATGCATTCATTTCCTCTGCATCAACCCTGATCTATGATACTATCGGAGTGAAAAAAGGGATCTAAGGAAGAACAGGGGCTAAGATTTTATTAGTAACAAGTAAAAATTTTGTATTTTTGTATGGAATACAATCAAGATATTCTGGGGATAAATACTAACCAAAAGACATGAGACAATCCAAAAAGCACTTGATCATGATCTAATTTGTAAGCCGACTTGGATATTGAGCATTTCCTTGTTGCCAGAACTGAATTCTTTGCAATGAATAATGAATCGTTGAAACTTGGGGAAATGTCATTTTATAAATCTTTTCTTACATAGAATCATTCTACATTATCTATGTAGATATGTATGAAATATAGATCTTCTATGGTTCTATGGACCTATTTATGTTCTATGAATCTATTTCTGTGATTCTTTTGATTCTTGCTCGAGCCGGATGATAAAAAATTATCATGTCCGGTTCCTTTGGGGGATGGATTCACAAGAATTCACCTATCCAAATAACAAAGAAACCTGATTTGAATGATCCTGTATTAAGAGCTAAATTGGCTAAAGGGATGGGACATAATTATTATGGAGAACCTGCATGGCCCAATGATCTTTTATATATTTTTCCAGTAGTAATTCTAGGCACTATTGCATGTAATGTGGGCTTAGCAGTTCTAGAGCCGTCAATGATCGGTGAACCGGCGGATCCATTTGCAACTCCGTTGGAAATATTACCCGAATGGTACTTCTTTCCCGTATTTCAAATACTTCGCACAGTACCCAATAAGTTATTGGGTGTTCTTTTAATGGTTTCAGTACCACTAGGATTATTGACAGTACCTTTTTTGGAGAATGTCAATAAATTCCAAAATCCATTTCGTCGTCCAGTAGCCACAACAGTCTTTTTGATCGGTACCGCAGTAGCTCTTTGGTTAGGGATTGGAGCAACTTTACCTATTGAGAAATCCTTAACTTTAGGTCTTTTTCAAATTGATTAAACCGTTAAATACCACAACATAGATATCTAAGGAAGATCCAGAAGGGGATCTTCCTTAGATACATCAATCTTTTTATGATCTATTCTGCAAATATATGGACTGTGTCGGAGATTCAAAACTTATTCTATTCTTTTTTATTTCTAAAAAAGAAAAAATGAAAAGAATCCAATGGATTTAAAATTCTAACTTTTTATTAAGTAAATTTCTTGCAAAATGCTTATGTACAGTGCTCAATATCTGTTTTACATCTTCTGTGCGAAAATATTCCATTTTCATAAGATCTTCTTGACTGTGACTCAAAAGGTCCAATAATGTATGTATATTGGATCTTTTGAGACAATTATAGGTCCTGGAAGACAATTCTGATTGGTCAATAAAAATACATGTCAAAGGAATTCCTTTTTTGTTTTTCTTGAGATTAGTAAATTTGTCTTGAAAGGAAAAAGGGGGTAGATTCCATCTGTTTTCATTTTCCTTGAAATTCATGTCCTCTTCCTCTGCATGTAGAAAAGGAATCAATAAATCAATCAAATTACGAGAAGCTTCATAAAGTGCTTCTTTAGGAGTTAAACTTCCATTCGTCCATATTTCTATAAAGAGTATCTCTTGTTTTTCATTCCCATTCCCATAAGAATGAATACTATGATTCGCATTTCGAACAGGCATAGATACAATATCTATAGGATAACTTCCATCGTGAGAGTCATTTGTGGATTTCATACGATATCCGCGATCTCTCTTGATTTGTAATTCAATACACAAATCAATTGGTTCTGTCAGGTTAGCTATATGCTGTGTCGTGTCAACTATTTCTACAGAAGGTGGTGAGATGATATCTTGAGCTGTTATGTATTTGGGACCCCTGACGCAAATGGATGCGTTCCTAACTCCATAAAGATTACTTCTCAATACAATCTCTTTCAAATTGAGTAAAATCTCATGTACTGATTCTTCAATACCTGCTATCGTAGAATATTCATGCAGCACATTTTCAGATGTTGCACGTGTGATACATGTTCCTTCTATTTCTCCAAGTAAAGCCCTTCGTATGGCAATACCTATGGTATCGGCTTGACCTTTCATAAGCGGGGACAGAACGAAACGACCATAATAAAGACGCTTGCTGTCTACTCTTGATTCAACACATTTCCACTGTAGTGTTCGAGTGGATCCTACTACGTCTTCTCGAACCATACTCTTATTTTTATTTTCTTTATAATTATTGGATCAGAATCATTGAATCATTTATTTCTCTTGGAATCTCTTGAATTCTTATTTCTACACACGTCTTTTTTTAGGGGGGCGACATCCATTATGCGGCATGGGTGTTACATCACGTACGAAACTTAATAGTATCCCATTTCTACGAATAGCTCGTAATGCCGCATCTCTTCCGAGACCTGGACCTTTTATCATAACTTCTGCTCGTTGCATACCCTGATCAACTAATGTACGAATAGCATTAAAGGCTGCGGCTTGAGCAGCATAGGGTGTTCCTTTTCTTGTGCCTCTGAATCCAGAAGTACCTGCGGAAGCCCAAGAAACCACCCGACCTCGTACGTCTGTAACAGTTACAATAGTATTATTGAAACTCGCTTGAACATGAATAACTCCTTTTGGTATTCTACGTTCATTCTTATTTGAACCAATACGTGCATTCTTACGTAAACTAATTTTTGCTATAGGTTTTGTCATATTTTATTAGATTATATTTATAAGAATAAAATAAAAAGAAAAAAGAATCAGAAATCTACAGAAAGAGACGGGGATATCCATTTCATATGAAAACGAATCCTTTCTTATTTCTTTTTACATGTACATGGGTTTTCTTTTCAAAAGAAAAATGAAAAAGTTCTTTACCCCTGTCTCTGTTTATGTCTCGGATTGGAACAAATAACTATAATTCGCCCCCGCCTACGAATCAAGCGACATTTTTCACAAATTTTACGAACAGAAGCCCTTATCTTCATATTTATCATTCCTTACTTTCATTCTAAATCTATTTTTTTTTTGAAAACAAAAATCAGTTTATTGCATTTTGGAACTTTGAATTATATCTCTACGAAAAGAATGTTTAAAAGAATGATCTAATCGTTCGAATCTTTTTTGCGAAGTCTATAAATTATACGTCCCCTGGTTGAATCATAACGACTCATTTCAATTTTGACTCTATCTCCGGGTAGTATACGTATAAAACTGCGCCGGATTCTCCCTGAAATATAACCTAGAATTAGATCTTCATTATCTAATCGAACTCGGAACATACCGTTGGGTAGTGATTCAGTAATTAAACCCTCATGAATCAATTTCTGTTCTTTCATTCCAGGGAACCCCCTTTAAGTATTAACTAATAGAGGAAGAGTTCTATAATTCACTTCTCCTCTCGATTTTACAAATAGTAAGTTCGAGATAAATTTAGGGTATCCTAGGAGAATTACCATATATAACACAAAATTTCTCCTCCAATTTTTTCTAATCGAGCTTCTCGATCTGTTATTATACCTCGAGAAGTAGAAAGGATTACAATTCCCATTCCACCTAAAATCTTAGGAATTTGTTGATAGTTGGAATATATTCGTAGACCAGGTCGGCTGATACGCTTTAAATTGATTTTCTTACCTTTCCTAGTCTTTCTATGTCGTAAGGTTGAAACCAAGAAATTTTTTTGACTTTCTTGATGTTTTCGAACGTTTTCAATAAAACCTTCTCGTAAAAGTATTTTCACAATGTTTTTAGTGATATTAGTAGATACTATTTTAACTCTTCCCTTTTGATCTATGTCAGCATTTCTTATAGAAGTTATTATATCGGCAATAATGTCCCTACCCATGATGAACTATAGTTATTGGTGCCCCCTAATTTTGATATAGTCAACATGCTTCTTTTTTGTTTTATTTTTTATTGAATTCTTTTTTTTTTTAATTATTATAGATTCTCAAAAATTATTAGAAATTTCAAATATATATGAGACACACACAATCTATTAATCGGATCTATTTCAGATATTCTAATATTCTATTTTCATCTATAAGACTTCGGGTGCTAATGAAACGATTTTAGTAAAATTCAACTGTCGCAATTCTCGAGCAATTGCACCAAAAATTCGAGTTCCTTTTGGATTTCCTTCTTGATCAATGATAACCGCTGCATTGTCATCATATCGTATTATCATGCCGTTGTCACGTTTGAGTTCTTTACATGTGCGTACAATCACAGCTCTAATTATTTCTGATCTTTCTAGAGACATGTTGGGCACTGCTTCTTTGATTACAGCAACAATAACATCGCCAAGATGAGCATATCGGTGATTACCAGTTCCTATGATTCGAATACACATTAATTTTTGAGCTCCACTGTTATCCGCTACATTCAAAAGGGTCTGAGGTTGAATCATATCATTTTTATTTTAATTTCTTATTTCAAGATAATGGAAAAAAGAAATATTGTCTGTCCAGAGATAAAGAAATCCGTGGTTGTTTTTTATTCTTAATACTCCTTCTTATTTTACTTTTGTTTACCTATCCTGAAATAACAAATTGAGTTCGTATAGGCATTTTGCATGCAGCTATTTCCATAGCAGCTTTGGCTACAGCTTCAGATACTCCACTCATTTCATAAATTATTCGGCCCGGTTTAACAACGGATACCCAATATTCGGGGGATCCTTTGCCCGAACCCATACGTGTTTCTGTAGGTCTTACAGTAACAGGTTTGTCAGGAAAGATACGTACCCATATCTTTCCACCACGACGCGCATATCGTGTCATTGCTCTTCGCCCTGCTTCTATTTGTCTAGCTGTGATCCAAGCAGGTTCAAGTGCCTGAAGAGCGTATCTGCCAAAACAAATATGATTGCCTCGGCAAGATATTCCCTTCATTCTACCTCTATGTTGTTTACGAAATCTGGTTTTTTTAGGGTTATAGTTGATGGTTGTTTCTGAATTACATCTCTACTGCAGAGCCGGACATGAGAATTTCTTCTCATCCAGCTCCTCGCGAATGAAATGATTCAATAAAATTAATATTACATAGAAATATGTATTTTATTCTATCAAAAGACAAAAGAAAGAATATACTCATTTTTTTATATTTAATTTGTTACATAGGTAGGCTGTATATATAACTTATATAACTAGATAACTAGGCGTGTTTTTTATATATTTTATATAATTATATAAAATATAAATATATAAAAAAATATAAATATATAAAAATATATAAAGAAAAATAATGTTTCTTTCTTTTAGTAAAATCTCTAAAGTATTTTTCTTTACCTCTATTGAATCACGCCAATAGTCATCCAATAAATGAAATTCTTAAATGAAATAAAAATAAAGAAAGGTTTCGCGGGCGAATATTAACTCTTTCCTCCTTCATTTGTAGGGTCAATTCATGACCATTCAGAAGAAATCCATTTTTTTCTTGGTTCATTCCGCCATCCTACCCAATGAATCCTTAGGATTGATTCGTTTTCAAGAAAATCCTATGTAATCACAGGTTCCATCGTTCCCATAACTTCTCTATTAATACTTAGGCCTGAACTCTGCAATGGAGCTCTCAACAGAATCTGTTATTTGTTTCCGAGTCAATCTCCTCAGTTTTTCTTAACCCGAAGCTCAATTAAATTTTTCTCTATTTTCTATTATTTAGATTCTTTATTTTTCTATCTTAATTACATACTTACATATATAATAGACTATATTATCCATATTGATTAGATTCTTTATTATTATATTTTTATTGTATATTAATGTTGATGCTTTATAACACTGCCTTTTTTATGGGGTAATTCTTCATAAACCATACATATGGGAATCATATATCATTTAATATCATTTAGATCTTTATTCTCTCTTTCTATCACCCTTCCTTTTTCCACATCCCTTTTTTTTCACAATTCATAATCAGATTTCTTTTTTATGAAAAGGATTTCAGTTGCTACAACTATATGGTTTATTCAGTCATATAGTGACTGTTTCTTGGGATCTCGACAATACGAAGCAATAAGTTGGTTATGAGTTTTGAGTTTCTTTAGTTTTGAGAGTTATTAAGTTTATAGTGTGGTCAGCCTATTTTTCTTTTCAGTTTCAATTCTCAATTCTAAAGAAAAAACTAACGAGTCACACACTGAGCATAGCAATTATACTAAAATTTAATTTAAATAAAGGGTAAATCAAATTTTTATTCAATCTTATAGAATTAGAATTGTTCGTTTTTCTTTGATTAAGAAATTAAGAAAAAAAATAAGAAAATATTTTCTAAATTTGTTCTATTGATGAGCAGAAAGGCGAGATAAAGAAAGTTCCATTATTCTTATTTTCTTATTCTTGGTTTACAAATATCCAAATTTTGATACCTAAGATTCCATAGATAGTTCTAACTTTATGGGAACAGTGATCAATTTTAGCGCGAATTGTTTGTAGGGGAACCCTGCCTTCTCTGATCCATTCGACACGTGCAATCTCTTTTCCGTCGATACGTCCTGCAATTTGCACTTGAATTCCTTTTGTACCGGTTTGTTCAGTTAATTCAATAGCTTTTTTCATTGCCTTTCGAAATGAGACTCTATTTTTTAATTGTAAAGCTATATATTCTGCGAGAATATTAGGTTGTCCGTAAGGTTTTTCAATTCTTGTGATAGCAATGTTGAGTCTCCGGTTTACAGAATGAAACTCTTTTTGTACATTCATCTGTAATTCTTCGACTCCCCGTGTTCGTCCTTCTATTAATAAATTGGGAAATCCAATATAGATTATGACCTGAATCAAATCTATTCTTTTTTGAATTCCTATATAAGCAATTCCTTCGAAACCTGAGGATATTTTCTTATTTTTTTTTACATAGTCCTTAATACAATTCCGTATTCTTTCATCTTCTTGTAGACCCATGGAAAAATTTTTTGGTTTTGCGAACCAAAAAGAATGATGACTTTGAGTTGTTCCAAGCCTGAAACCAAGTGGATTTATTTTTTGTCCCATATTTTTCTAGTATTTTTCCATCCATTTTTTTTTCTAAATAAGAATCTAAATCTTATATTTTTCTTTTAAA